TTAAAAATAAGCTAATTTAAGCTTTTGGGTTCATACCTCAAATATAAAGAGACATCTTTTTTTTAAATAAAGTGCCTGATAAAAGGATTATTCTGATAGAATAAATTATGTAATTTTTTTTTACCTTTATTATATTTTATAGAATTAAACTATACCTAATAATCTCAAAAATTATGGTGCATCTTACACTAAAATATATATATATATATATATATATAAAATAAAAATAAATTATTATTTTTATAAAAAAATTTTTAATTTTTTTTCTTATATAATTTATTTTTAATATATTTTTTATTAAACTCTAATAAAATATTTTTTTATTTTATTTTAATTTATAGAACTTTAATTTCAATTTCTTCTAATTCTTGATTAGGATGTTGAATTGGTTTGGAAATTAACTTATTAAGATTCATTCCGTTAATTTCCAAATCTAATAATCTTTTATCCTCAGAAGCTTCTTTAAAGTATTTTATCATCCAATCTATTGCTTCAATTAATTTTTTATTTATAATTTTATTAAAATTATTTTTTTTAAAAAATTTTGAAATAAATTTATTAATAAGAATTTTAATTAATTCTTCAATAATAATAAAATTAGGATCAACCCCTTTCCATTATTGATTTCCTAATATTATAGAAGGTTTATCCTGATTAAATTGTTTTATTTTAATAACTTGACAAAAAATTACCCCCATAATTTTAATTTCATTTTATATAAATAAAAACTTTTTAATATTAATTATAATATTAAATACAATTATTGGAGCTATTGGAGGAATTAACCAAACTTCTTTACGAAAATTAATAGCTTTCTCATCTATTAATAATATTGGTTGAATAATATCATCTATTATAATTAGTGAAAATTTATTTATAATTTATTTTTTTTTATATTCTTTTTTAATTAGAATTATATGTTTTTTATTTTATTTAATAAATATATATTTTATTAATCAATTATTTATTTTTAATTTTAATTTAATAACAAAATTTTTAATTTTAATTAATTTTCTTTCCTTAGGTGGATTACCGCCTTTTTTAGGATTTTTCCCAAAATGAATTATTATTAATTTTATAATTAATTATAATTTATATATTATTACATTTATTTTTATTATAATAAGATTAATTACTTTATTTTTCTACATTCGAATTATTTTTTCTTGTATTTTATTTAATTATATTAAATTAAAATGATTTAAAATTCACTTTAAAAATAATTATTTTTCTTTTGTTTTATTTAACAGTATTATTTCAATTATAGGAATAATTTTAAGAACTTTATTTTTTATCTAAGGTTTTAAGTTAAAATAAACTAATAATCTTCAAAATTATATATAAAGTAATTATCTTTAAGCCTTAGTAAAAAATTACCCCTTAAAATTTGCAATTTTATATCATATTCTTGAATATAAAGCCTATATATATATATATATATATATATATATAATAATAAAAGAGATTAAAATATTCTCGTTAATAAATTTACAATTTATCGCTTAAACTCAGCCATTTTATTAAGCGAAAATGACTTTTTTCTACTAATCATAAAGATATTGGAACTTTATATTTTATTTTTGGTATTTGAGCAGGCATATTAGGAACATCATTGAGTTTATTAATTCGTACAGAATTAGGTAATCCAGGATCATTAATTGGTGATGATCAAATTTATAATACTATCGTTACAGCTCATGCTTTTATTATAATTTTTTTCATAGTTATGCCCATTATAATTGGAGGATTTGGAAATTGATTAGTACCTTTAATATTAGGAGCCCCTGATATAGCATTCCCCCGAATAAATAATATAAGTTTTTGACTATTACCTCCTTCCCTAACTTTATTAATTTCTAGAAGAATTGTAGAAAATGGTGCCGGAACCGGTTGAACTGTTTACCCCCCTCTTTCTTCTAATATTGCTCATCAAGGAACTTCTGTTGATTTAGCAATTTTTTCCCTTCATTTAGCTGGAATTTCCTCTATTCTAGGAGCTATTAATTTTATTACTACAATCATTAATATACGAATCATAAATTTATCATTTGATCAAATACCTTTATTTGTGTGATCCGTAGGCATTACAGCCTTATTGCTACTGTTATCTTTACCTGTTTTAGCAGGAGCTATTACTATACTTTTAACAGACCGAAATTTAAATACATCTTTTTTTGATCCAGCTGGAGGAGGAGACCCTATTTTATACCAACATTTATTTTGATTTTTTGGTCATCCAGAAGTTTATATTTTAATTTTACCAGGATTTGGTATAATTTCCCATATTATTTCCCAAGAAAGAGGAAAAAAAGAAACTTTCGGATATTTAGGAATAATTTATGCTATACTAACTATTGGTTTATTAGGATTTATTGTTTGAGCTCATCATATATTTACTATTGGAATAGATATTGATACTCGAGCTTATTTTACTTCAGCAACAATAATTATTGCAGTTCCTACAGGAATCAAAATTTTTAGTTGATTAGCTACCCTTCACGGAACTCAAATCAATTATAGTCCTTCCATATTATGAAGATTAGGATTTGTATTCTTATTTACAGTTGGGGGGTTAACTGGAGTAGTTTTAGCTAACTCTTCTATTGATATTACTTTACACGATTCATATTATGTTGTAGCTCATTTTCATTATGTTTTATCTATAGGAGCTGTATTTGCTATTTTTAGAGGATTTATTCATTGATACCCATTATTTACAGGATTAATAATAAATCCTTATTTACTGAAAATTCAATTTATTTCTATATTTTTAGGGGTAAATTTAACTTTTTTCCCACAACATTTTCTTGGATTAGCGGGCATACCTCGACGATACTCAGATTATCCTGATAGTTATCTTTCTTGAAATATTATTTCTTCTTTTGGCTCTTATATTTCCTTATTTTCTATAATATTAATATTAACAATTATTTGAAATTCTATAATTAATCAACAAATTATTTTATTTTCATTAAATATAACATCTTCTATTGAATGATTACAAAATTTACCTCCTGCAGAACATTCATATAATGAATTACCTATTTTAAGTAACTTCTAATATGGCAGAGTATATGTAATGGATTTAAACCCCATTTATAAAGATTTTATCTTTTTTTAGAAATAGCAACATGATCTAATCTTAACCTCCAAAATAGTGCCTCTCCTTTAATAGAACAAATTATTTTTTTCCATGATCATACATTAATTATTTTAATTATAATTACTATTTTAGTTAGTTATATAATATTAAGATTATTTTTCAATAAATATATTAATCGATTTTTATTAGAACAACAAATAATTGAAATAATTTGAACCATTTTTCCCGCTATTATTCTAATTTTTATTGCATTCCCTTCTCTTCGCTTATTATATTTATTAGATGAATTAAATAATCCATTAATTACCTTAAAATCTATTGGTCATCAATGATATTGAAGTTATGAATACTCAGATTTTAAAAATATTCAATTTGATTCTTATATAATTAACTCAAACAATAATCTAAATAATTTTCGATTATTGGATGTTGATAATCGAGTAACAATTCCTATAAATAATCAAATTCGAATTTTAGTAACTGCTACAGACGTAATTCATTCATGAACTATTCCTTCATTAGGAGTAAAAATTGATGCTAATCCAGGACGATTAAATCAAACAAATTTTTTTATCAATCGTCCTGGAATTTTTTATGGACAATGTTCTGAAATTTGCGGGGCAAATCATAGCTTTATACCTATTGTAATTGAAAGTATCTCAATTAAAAATTTCATTAATTGAATTAATAACTACTCTTCATTAGATGGCTGAAAGTAAGTATTGGTCTCTTAAACCACCCTATAGTAAATTAACATTTACTTCTAATGATATTTATACAAAGAATTAGTTAAAATATAACATAAATATGTCAAATTTAAATTATTAATAAATTAATATTCTTTTATTCCTCAAATAATACCTATTAATTGAATTTTTTTTTTTATTTTTTTTTTAATAATTTTTATTATTTTTAATATTTTAAATTATTTTATTTTTAATATTAAAAATAACAAAAATTATAATAAAATCAATAACCCCCAAATTAAAAAAATTTTTACCTGAAAATGATAACTAATTTATTTTCAATTTTTGATCCTTCCACTAATTTATTTAATATTTCATTTAATTGATTAAGAACTTTCTTAGGAATTTTATTTATTCCTTATTCTTTTTGATTAATTCCTAATCGACACTTTATTATTTGAAATTTAATTATTAATAAATTACACCAAGAATTCAAAACTCTATTAGGTCCTAATAGATTTTCTGGATCAACTTTTATTTTTATCTCTCTATTTTCTTTTGTTTTATTTAACAATTTATTAGGTCTTTTTCCTTATATTTTTACTAGAACAAGTCATTTAACTATTTCTTTAACTATTTCTTTACCTCTATGATTTAGTTTTATAATTTATGGATGAATTAATAATTCTCAACATATATTTATTCACATAATCCCTCAAGGAACTCCTAGAATTTTAATACCCTTTATAGTTTTAATTGAAACAATTAGAAATATTATTCGACCAGGAACTTTAGCAATTCGTTTAACAGCTAATATAATTGCAGGACATTTACTTTTAACTTTACTAAGAAATACTGGAATTAATTTACCTAATTATTTAGTAATAATTTTAATTTTTATTCAAATTCTTTTATTAACTCTTGAATTAGCAGTAGCTATAATTCAATCTTACGTTATTGCCATTTTAAGAACCTTATATTCTAGAGAAGTTAATTAATGACAAAACATAACCACCCCTATCATTTAGTAGATTACAGTCCTTGACCTTTAACAGGAGCTATTGGAACCATAACTTTAGTAACAGGAATAGTAAAATGATTCCATAATTTTAATATTAATTTATTAATCTTAGGATATTTAATTATTATTTTAACCATATATCAATGATGACGAGATATTTGTAGAGAAGGAATATATCAAGGTAAACATACATCTTTTGTTTTAAAAGGATTAAAATGAGGAATAATTTTATTTATTATTTCAGAAATTTTTTTTTTTATTTCATTTTTTTGAGCATTTTTTCATAGTAGATTATCTCCTAATATTGAAATTGGATCTTCATGACCTCCTTCAAATATTACTCCATTTAATCCTTTCCAAATTCCCCTTCTTAATACTATTATTTTAATTACATCTGGAGTAACTGTTACTTGAGCTCATCATGCATTAATAGAAAATAATTTTTCACAAACAAAACAAAGATTAATAATTACTATTTTATTAGGAATTTATTTTACCATTCTTCAAGCTTATGAATATTATGAAGCTCCATTTTCTATTGCTGACAGAATTTACGGATCAACTTTTTTTATAGCAACTGGATTCCACGGTCTTCATGTAATTATTGGAACTATTTTTTTAACTACTTGTTTTTTTCGTCATTTAACTTTCCATTTTTCCAGTAATCATCATTTTGGATTTGAAGCCGCAGCATGATATTGACATTTTGTTGATGTAGTTTGATTATTTTTATATATCTCTATTTATTGATGAGGTAATTAATTATTTATATAATATATTTAGTATATTTGACTTCCAATCAAAAAGTTTAATTATTATTAATATAAATAATTATTCTATTAATAATATTATCTACTATCATTATTTTTATTTCTAACATAATTATATTTATTTCTTTAATTTTATCAAAAAAATCTTTTAAAGATCGAGAAAAATGTTCTCCATTTGAATGTGGATTTGATCCTAAATCCTCAGCACGAATACCTTTCTCTTTACATTTTTTTTTAATTACTGTTATTTTTCTAATTTTTGACGTAGAAATTGCTTTAATTATACCAATAATTATAACATTCAAATTAACTAATATAATTATTTGAGTAAAAATTACTTTTTTCTTTTTAATTATATTATTAATTGGATTATACCATGAATGAAATCAAAATATATTAAATTGAACAAATTAAAATTAAAGGATTATAGTTTAAAAAACATTTGATTTGCATTCAAAAAATATTAATTTAATTAATTTATCTTAAATAAGAAGCAACCTAAACTGCATTTAATTTCGACTTAAAAGAAAGAGTTATTTAACTCCTTATTTATTAATTGAAACCAAAATAGAGGTATATCACTGTTAATGATATTATTGAATGATATTCCAATTAAATGAATATATATATATATATATATAAATGAAATATATTTTTAAGCTGCTAACTTAATTTTTAGTGAATAAATTTCATTAATATTTCTATTTATATAGTTTAACAAAAACTTTACATTTTCATTGTAAAAATAAAATTATTATTTTTTTATAAATAAATTAATTTATTTAAAGATTTTATTAATCACCTTAATATCTTCAATATTATACTCTTTTTAAGCTATTTAAATAATTTATAATAATTATTAAAAAATAAAAAATTATTACCCATAAAATAAATCTATATAAATAAATTTTTAAATTATTTATTAATAATATTCTAGAAAAAATCGAATAATTTTTCATAATATTAAAAATTCCTTGACCTCTATATAATTCTCTTCATCCCATATCAATATTTTTAATTATTTTCTGCCCAATCAATAAGCAATAATAATTTATACCATAGGTAGTTAAATTTGGTATAAATCACATTAAACTTAAAAATAATCTCATTTTATAAGTATAAATAAACTTATTAAATGATTTAATTTCCATATTTCTAATAATATATCCTATTAATAATCCTATTGATATAACATAAAAAACTATTATTTTTAAATTTAAAGGTAAATACACTATATAGGGATAAAAAAAAATTATTCATCTTAAAAATCTTCCTATTACTACTCTTATAAATAATAAAATAAATATTCTTTTTAACATAATATAATCTTCATCATATAAATTATAAATTCTTATTAAATTATATTCATTAATTATTAAATATATTGTCAAACGAATTGTATAATATATAGTTAATCCCGTAGATAAATAATAAATATAAAAAACTATTATATTTAAATTTCTTATTATAACTATCTCTAAAATTAAATCTTTTGAATAAAATCCTGATAAAAAAGGAATTCCACATAAAGCTAAATTTGAAATATTTAAACATAAAGAAGTTAAAGGAATATATATACTTAAACCCCCTATAAATCGAATATCTTGATTATCATTTATTATGTGAATAATTGCCCCCGCACATATAAATAATAAAGCTTTAAATATAGCATGAGTTAGTAAATGATAAAAAGCTAAGTCAGGTATCCCTATTCTTAAAATTCTCATTATTAATCCTAATTGTCTTAATGTCGACAATGCAATAATTTTTTTTAAATCAAATTCATAATTTGCAGAAATTCCTGCTATAAATATTGTTAACCCTGAAATTAATAATAATAATTTAAAAAAAAATATATTAACCAATAAATCATTAAACCGAATTAATAAATAAATCCCAGCAGTTACTAAAGTTGATGAATGAACTAAAGCAGATACAGGCGTAGGAGCTGCTATAGCAGCCGGTAATCAAGAACTAAAAGGAATTTGAGCTCTTTTTGTTATAGCAGCAATAATAATTATAACACTAATAATAAATATTTCTAAATCATTAACCATAAAATCTAAATAAAAAATATAATTTCATCTTCCATAATTCATTATTCATGAAATTACTATTAAAATAAAAACATCCCCAATTCGATTAGACAAAGCAGTTAATATTCCTGCATTAAAAGATTTTCAATTTTGATAATAAATTACTAAACAATATGATACTAACCCTAATCCATCTCACCCTAATAAAATACTAATAATATTTGGACTAATAATTAATAAAATTATAGATAAAATAAACATAAGAACTAAAATAATAAAACGATTTAAATTTAATTCTGATCTTATATATCTTTTTCTATAATAAATTACAGAAGCTGAAATTATAGAAACTAATATTATAAATATTAATGACATTCAATCCAATAAAATAGATATAACAATATTTATTGAACTAAAAGAAATTAATTCTCATTCTATGAAAATTACCATATTATTTAAAATAAAATAAATTATTATAAAAAAATTAACTAATCTAAAAATTATTAAAAAAAAAAAACTAACAAAACAAATAGAAAAATTTTTTATTTTAATTATTTATAATGATAATTTAATCATATCTTTGACTCCACAAATCAATATTTTAATTAAACTATATAAATAAAATCAAATTATAAAATAATCAATTTTTATAATTAAAATATTTAAAGGTATTCAATGTAAAAATAATAATAAAAATTCCCGTCTTAACCCCATATGAAAACTATATAATCTTAAATTATATTTTCCATGTTGAGTAAATGAATATAAATATAATCTATAAGCAGCTCTAAAAAATATAATTATTATTAAAAAACATATTGTTAATCAAGATCAACTAATTATTCTATTTACTAGTCTAATTTCACCTATTAAATTTAAAGAGGGGGGAGCTGCTATAGAAGAAGATAATAATAAAAATCATCATAATCTTAAAGAAGGTATAAAACTTAATATTCCTTTTCTTAATATTATTCTTCGTCTATGTAAACGTTCATATCTAATATTTGCTAAACAAAATAAACCAGAAGACCCTAATCCATGCCCAACTATTAAAACATATGAACCTAAATATCCTCAATAATTTATTGTTATAATTCCCCCAATTACTATTCCTATATGTCTAACAGATGAATAAGCAATTAATGATTTAATATCTACTTGTCTTAAACATTTTAAACTAATATATAACCCCCCAACTAATCTAATAACTAATCATAAAATATTTAATTTTAAAGAAATTTTTTGTAAAAAAATTATTACTCGCAATAATCCATAGCCCCCTAATTTTAATATTACCCCAGCTAATATTATAGATCCAGAAACCGGAGCTTCAACATGAGCTTTTGGTAATCATAAATGAGTAAAATATATAGGTATTTTAACTAAAAAAGCTATTACTATACAAAAATATAATAAATAAAAATTTAAATCATAAAATTTAAAAAAATATATTATTAAACAATTTATTTCATTAAAAATATAAAAAAGACCTAATAATAAAGGTAAAGACACAAACAAAGTGTAAAATAATAAATATCTTCCTGCTTGCAGACGCTCTGGTTGATAACCTCAACCAATAATTAATAAAACCATAGGAATTAATCTTCCCTCAAAAAATATATAAAATATAAATAAATTTATAGCTGAAAAAGTTAAAAATAATATAAATATTAAAAAAATAATATTTAATATAAAAAATTTAATAAAAAAATCATACTTATATAATTTTTCTCTCGCTATTATTATTAATGAACAAATTCAAATTCTTAATAAAATTATACCAAAAGAAATCATATCACAACCTATTATATATCTTAAATTACTGTAATTTATAATATTTATTGTTAAATGAGAAAAAAAAAAAAATAATATAAATATACTTATTTGAACCAATCAATATATATATTTATTAAAACATATAAAAATTATAAATATTATTATAAAACTAAATTTTATCATTATTTATTTAAAGATTTTATTAAATATTAATTTTTAAATTTATCTATAATAATCTAAATCTTTGAAAATAATCATTTCCATAAGTACGAATTATAGAAACTAAAATAGAAATTCCTAAAGTTCCCTCACACACTGAAAAAACCAAAAAAACTATTAATATATATATGTCAAATTCAATTAAACTTAAATATATTATTATCATTATATAAACTCTTAAAACAATAAACTCTAAACTTAATAATATAATTAATAAATGTTTATGTTTAGAAATAAAAATCAAATTACCAATTAAAAATAAACAAAAAATTATAATTATCATTTTTAGTTTTTATAGTTTAAATCAAAACATTGGTCTTGTAAACCAAAAATAATATATTATTTAAAAATTTCAAAGAAAAAGAAATTTCTTTATCAATAATCTCCAAAATTATTATTTTATTTAAAATATTCTTTGAAATCATTAAATTATTTTTAATTCTTAATATAATTTTTATTTCACTTTTTATACTTTTTCTTAAACATCCTCTTTCTATAGGACTTATAATTTTAATTCAAACCTTAATTATTTGTTTAATTTCAGGATTAATTATTCATACATACTGATTTTCTTACATTTTATTTTTAACATTTTTAGGGGGCTTATTAGTCCTTTTTATTTACATTTCTAGAATTGCATCTAATGAATTATTCTCTAATTCATTATTTCCTAAATTTATTTTTGGAAGAGGATTTTTAATTATTTTATATATTAGAATTTTATTTAAAAATAATTTAAAATGAATAAATTTATTCAATTATTATGAAATAAATAATTTTTTTAATTATTTTTTATTTTTTAATAATGAAAATAAAATTAATTTATCTAAATTATATAACTCCCATAATTATTTTTTAATAACAATATTAATTATTTACTTATTTATTACTTTAGTAGCAGTAGTAAAAATTACTAATATTTTTTATGGTCCTTTACGGCCATTTAACTAATGATAAATAAATTTAAACCATTACGAAAAACCCACCCTATTTTAAAAATTTTAAATAATTCTTTAGTAGACTTACCCTCTCCCTCTAATATTTCTAGATTATGAAATTTTGGATCTTTACTTGCTTTATGTTTAATTATTCAAATTATTACTGGATTATTTTTATCTATATATTATACTGCTAATATTGAATTAGCATTTTATAGAGTAAATTACATTTGCCGAAATGTAAATTATGGTTGATTAATTCGAACTTTACATGCAAATGGTGCATCTTTTTTTTTTATTTGTATTTATATTCATATTGGACGAGGAATTTATTATGAATCTTTTAAATTTACTTACACTTGAATTGTGGGAATTATTATTTTATTTTTATTAATAGCTACAGCATTTATAGGATATGTTTTACCTTGAGGTCAAATATCTTTCTGAGGAGCAACTGTTATTACTAATTTATTATCTGCTATCCCATACTTAGGAACTATTTTAGTACAATGAATCTGAGGAGGATTTGCAGTAGATAATGCTACTTTAACCCGATTTTATTCATTTCATTTCATTTTTCCTTTTATTATTTTAGCTTTATCTATAATTCATTTAATTTTTTTACACCAAACAGGTTCAAATAACCCTTTAGGTATTAACAGTAATATTGATAAAATTCCTTTTCACCCATTCTTTACTTATAAAGATCTTATCGGAATTATTATTTTATTACTATGTTTATTAATATTAACTCTTATTAATCCTTATTTATTAGGGGACCCAGATAACTTTATTCCAGCTAACCCATTAGTTACGCCAGTCCATATTCAACCTGAATGATATTTTTTATTTGCTTACGCAATTTTACGATCAATCCCTAATAAACTAGGAGGAGTAATTGCATTAGTAATATCAATTTTAATTCTTATTATTTTACCTGTTTCTTTAAATAAAAAAATACAAGGAATTCAATTTTACCCAATCAACCAAATTTTATTTTGAATTATAATTTCAATTATTTTTTTACTAACTTGAATTGGAGCACGACCTGTTGAAGCCCCTTTTATTATTATTGGTCAAATTTTAACAATTATATACTTTACTTATTTTATTATTAATCCTATAATTTCAAAAATATGAGATAAAATAATTTTTAATCTTAAGTAATTAATGAGCTTGTATCTAAGCATTTGTTTTGAAAACTTAATAAAGAATAATAATTCTATTAATTTTACTAAAAATATATTATTTAAATTAAAAAAATTTTAATCCCAATAAATAATAATAAATAATTTAAAGAAACAGGTAAATAAATCTTTCAAGATAAATATATTAATTTATCATAACGATAGCGAGGTAATGTCCCCCGTACTCAAATAAATAAAAATGAAACAAAAACTATTTTTAAATAAAACATTAAATTTAATTCATAACCTCCTAAATATAATAATCTAAATATTAAACTTATAAATAAAATTCTTGCATACTCAGCTAAAAAAATCAAAGCAAATCCCCCTCTTCTATATTCAATATTAAATCCTGAAACTAACTCTCTTTCACCTTCCGCAAAATCAAAAGGAGTACGATTTGTCTCAGCTAATCTAGAAGAAAATCAACATAATCTCAAAGGTAATATTATAAAAATAAATCAAATCATTAACTGATAATTTCTAAACTTTATTAAATTAAAATCTATCACTATAATAATACAAGACAATAAAATTAATCTTAATCTAACTTCATAAGAAATTGTTTGAGCTACTGCCCGTAAACCCCCCAACAAAGAATAACTAGAATTAGAAGATCAACCAGAAATTATAACTATATAAACTCCTAATCTTAAACAACATAAAAAAAATAAAATTCCCAAATTAAATCTAATCATATTAAAATAATAAGGTATTAAAAATCAAACTATTAAAGATAAAATAAATCTAAAAATTGGTCTTAAATAATAAATTAAATAATTAGCTCTCAATAAATAAACTTGTTCTTTTCTAAATAATTTAATTGCATCTGAAAAAGGTTGTAAAATCCCTATATAACCTATCTTATTCGGACCTTTACGAATTTGAATATAACCCAAAATTTTTCGTTCTAATAAAGTTAAAAAAGCAACTCCAATTATTACCCCAATAATCAAAATAATAATACCAATTAAAATTATATAATAATCCTTTATAATTATTACTATATATATATGTTAATTATTTATATATTTATGATTTCTAAAATCATTACATTTTTTCTGCCAAAATAGTATATATATATATATATATATACATCTAAATAATTAAATAAATTTAATTAATTTTTATTAAAATTCTTTTATATAAAATTATTTTAAATATTTAATCCTTTCGTACTAAAATATTTTAATTTTCTAAAGATAGAAACCAACCTGGCTTACGCCGGTTTGAACTCAGATCATGTAAGATTTTAATGATCGAACAGATCAAAATTTTAAACTTCTGCATTTAAATTTTATCTTAATCCAACATCGAGGTCGCAAACTTTTTATTTTATAAGAACTAAAAGAAAAAATTACGCTGTTATCCCTAAGGTAATTTTTTCTTTTAATCATTATTTATGGATCATTTTTTCATTAATTTATGTTAATTATTTAAAAAAAGTTTTATTTATTTTTTCATCACCCCAACAAAATAATTAAATTTTTATTAAATTTAAATTTTATAATAATCAAATTAAAATATCAATTATAAAACTCTATAGGGTCTTCTCGTCTTTTAAAAATATTTTAGCTTTTTTACTAAAAAATTAAATTTTAATTTTAATTAAGAGACAGTTTATATCTCATTAAATCTTTCATACAAGTCTCCAATTAAAAGACTAATTATTATGCTACCTTTGTACAGTCAATATACTGCAGCCCTTTAATATTAATCAGTGGGCAGATTTGACTTTAAATTATTCTCAAAAAGACATGTTTTTGATAAACAGGTGAATATAAATTTTTGCCGAATTCCTTTTAATTAATTATAAATTATTTTTTATTTTATTTTTTTTTAATTATACTAATTTTATCATTATAACTAATTTTTATTTAATAAAAATTACTTTTTCATAAAAAATTAAATTTTTAATTAAAAATTTTAATTTAATTAAAAATTTTTATAAAAATATATAATTTATAAATAATTTAAATTTTAAAAATTTTAATTTTTTTAAATACAAAATTATTATAAATTTTTAATTTAAAGATTATCCCCCAAAATATTAAATTTTAACTTTTATTAAATAAATCATTTTAAATAATATAAATAAAATTCTAAATTAAATTTATTTCTAAAAAAAACTAGATATAATTAAAGACGATTAACATTTCATTTCTAATTAATTATTTTTTATATTTATGCTACAATAAAATACTTAATTAATTAACTCCTTTAAATTCGAGAATTTTTTATAAAAAAATTTTATTTAATAAACTCTGATACACAAGATACTATAAATAAAATATACTTTTTTTTTAATTATTTTTTCAAATATTTCAATATTCTTTTACAATACTTCTTCCCTATAAATCTAAAAATTTTTTCTTTTTTAATACTTTAACCCCCATTAAAATATTAAAATTAAAAATTCTTTTTTTACTTCTTTTTAATTAAATTTTTATTATCAAATTAATTAAATAAATAATTTCTTTTCAATGTAAATGAAATACTTCAAATTAAGCTATAATTTGATCTTTCCAGAAACACTTTCCAGTACCTCTACTTTGTTACGACTTATTCCAATTTTTAAATGAAAGCGACGGGCAATATGTACATATTTTAATTTTTAATCATTTTATTAAATTAAATAAAATTACATTTAAATCCACCTTTAATTATTTATTACAAAAAAAAATATTCGTTTAAATAAATTTATTGTAATCCATTATATTCTTAATTATAATCTGCATCTTGATCTGAATTAATTTTTTAATTTAATTTTTAAATATTATTTTTATTAAAAAATATTTTTTTAACAACGATATACAAAATATTAAATTAAGTAAATTTAATCGTGGAATATCAATTATTAAACAGATTCCTCTAAATGAACTAAAATACCGCCAAATTATTTAAGTTTCAATAATTATTTATTTACTATTTTAGTATTTTAACTTATATTTTTAATAATAGGGTATCTAATCCTAGTTTTTTTATAAATTTAATAAATCATATATTAAATATAAATTTTAATTAAATTAAAATTTTACTTAATAATTTAAAATTTAATTTTAAAATAAATCTTATAATAATTTTAACTGAAAAAATTTATCTTAATTTTTGTCTAACCGCAACTGCTGGCACAAAATTTGTTATTAATCATAAAATTACTAAATCATAATTTCTTATATTTTTAATACTAATTACTACAAAATTAATATAAATTATTTAAATTATTAATAAATTATACTAAAATTTATATGTAAAATAAATTATAATAAATTATAAATAAATCTTTAAAATCATAAATTTTTATCTATTGGAAAACTTTTTCCAATAGTTTTTTTTTTTTTTTTTTAGTGTAAATTATTTTTAGTAATTTTTTTGAAAAAAAAATCTTAGATATTAATTTATTTCTAATAATATTCAAGATAAATAACAACACAAACCTCAAATTTTTTAATATTAATTATTGAAAGAAAAAAATTAAAATAATTAATTTTAATTAAATAAAAATTTATTATATAAATATAAATATATATATATACAATAAATATTTAAATATATTAATATATATATATATATATTAAAAATTTATATTTAATATAATATTATTAATAAATTAAATATTTAATATATATATATATATATATATACGTGTGTATAAAACATTAATGGAAAATTATTTTAATTTTAAAATAAAATTATAATTATGCCATTTTTAATAATTTTTATTTAAATAATATTTACATATGTAAATATATATGTATATATATATATATATATACATATAAATATTAATGAAAAATTATAATTTAATTA